CGATATATAAAAAATTATCGATTCGAACATGCTGTAAGAAATGAAATGTCACAATATTTTTTTTATACATGTCAAAGTGATGGAAAACGAAGAATTTCTTTTACATATCCATCCAGTTTATACGCTTTTTTTGAAATGCTACGACAAAAAATGTATTTTTATTTTTTTACAACAAAAAAATTCGTCTGTGATGAACTGGATAAATTCTTCTATGATGAAATGCATAATTATTATTGTTGGATTTATACCAATGAAAAAAAATGGAGGAGCCTAAGGAACGAGTTTAGAGATAGAATTGAAGCCCTAGACAGAGGATCTCCTTATCTGGATGTACTCGAAAAAAAGACTCGATTATGCAATAATAAAACTAAAGAAGAATACTTGCCTAAAATATATGATCCTCTCTTAAACGGATCCTATCGTGGAATAATTAAAAAATTTTATTTACCTTCAATCCTAAATGAAACTTCAGTCAAAAATTCGATAGAGACAAATTTTATAAATAAACTCAATAAAGTTCATAGTATCCTTCTTTTTAAGGGTAAGGAACTTAATGTTCATAATTTTGAAGAATTGTACCAGAAATTGGAAGGGAAAATAGCCACATTGGAAGAGAAATTGGTCCAGAAATTGGACCAGAAATTGGAAGAGAAATTGGGACAGAAAATATATACATTGGATAAAAAATCATTAGCAAGAGAATTGAGTCTTTTAATCGATGAATTTGCTGAAGAATCAACATCAAATTTGAAAGTAATTTCTTTATTTCCGGAACAAAGACGAATTGATTCAGAAGATCCAGAAAAAGTTTTGAAATTTTTAATCGAAAGAGTCATAATTGATCCCATCATTCAAACAATATGCGCTACAGCCATAATTCCTCCCATGGAAAAAACAACTCGAAAAAAATCGATTGTAATAAATAAAAAAGTCCCCCAATGGTCATACAAATTATTCAGCGAGGTAGAACAACTCGGAAAAACTGCAACAACGGAAGAGGGGGAAGAGTGGATAGTAGATCATCAAATTCGCTCGAGGAAGGCGAAACGTATAGTTCTTTTTACGCAGGGTCCGGAGGAGGCAGAGAATGCCGACCCTAGTATCAAAACTATGACGAAGCCTGATGAAATAGAAGAAGTGGATATGATAGATTATCCCTATGAAGCGGATTTTCGTCGAGACATAATCACAGGTTCTATGCGTGTTCAAAGACGTAAAACCCTTACGGGGAAAATGTTTCCCTTATATCCGTATTCCCCACTTTTTTTCGACAGAGTAGGATTTTCTTGGGATGTTCTTTTCGAACCATTCATATTATCAGTAATTGAGATTTCCGACCTAATACAAGACATTTTTAGAAAGGGTATAAAAGGAAGCGTAGCAAAAAGAATAAAGAGGTTGAAAAAAAAAAAAAAAATGTACATGGAGGAAAACAAAAGCTACGAAGAAATTAAAAAAGAAGTCAATGAAATGGAAAAGGGGCAGGACGGGCAGACGGAAATGGAACGAATAGAAAGGACACGAGAAAGAATATCAGACCTCTATGATATCCTTATTTATGCTCATGGAATAAGAGCTTTAATTTTACTACTTCAGTCGAGGCTTAGACAATCCATTGTATTACCTTCGTTGATACTAGCTAAAAATATTGTCCGTTTCTTATTACGCCAAGAGTCCGAGTGGGAGCAGGATATAAGGGAGATGAATAGAGAAGTGTATGTTATATGCACCTATAATGGTATGCCAGTACTAGAACCAGGAAGAAACGGAATTTTTCCTAAAAACTGGGCCACAGAGGGTATACAAATAATGATACGATTTCCTTTCCGTCTGAAACCTTGGCACCGATCTAAGATACGACCTTCTCGTAGTGATCCAAATCCAAAGCAGGAAAGTCCTGCTGCTTTTTTAACGATTTGGGGACTGGAAACTGACCGTCCTTTTGGTTCTCCTCTCGTAGGACTTGGTATTTTGTTTTGTTATTATTTTGGACCCCCTTTGAAAAAACTCCAAAAAGCAATTAGAAAGTGGAGTTTTCGAGGTCTAAAAAGTTTCAAAGAAAGAACAAAATTCTTGTTTCTAAAGGCCCAAAAAGAACAAAAAAAATTGAGAGAGGATTCGAGTGAAATAAAAAAAGATTCTATAAAAAATAATCAGATGATTCATGAATCATCCATTCAAACCCGATCTATGGATTGGACAAATTATTCACTGACAGAAATTAAAATGAAAGATCTGACTGATAGAACAAGCACAATCAGAAATCAAATAGAAAGAATTACAAAAGACAAGAAAAATGGATTTCGAACTCTAAAGAGAAATATTAGTCCTAACAAAACAAGTTATGGTGCTCAAAAATTAGCATCACTAAAAAATATTTTTCAGATATTAAAAAGAAGAAATGATCGATTAATCCGTAAATCACATTATTTTTTAAAATGGATCGTGGAAAGGATATACACGGATATCCTTCTAGAGAGCTTTCCATATATCATTAATCGTCTTACTAATAGTCTTTATAGGCCCATGATCATTATAAAACTTTTTCGTAAATTCAAAAAAAAATATATTTTTGATACAAAAGAGAAAAAGATAATTGAGCGTATTTCAACTATACAAAAAAAACTTTCACCTTCTCGTATTCGTCATAAGATTCAGACGAAGTCGGGGGTTTCTTTTAAATTATCCCTCGTGTCACAGGCCTATGTATTTTACAAATTATCACAAACCCAGGTTATTAACTTGTATAAGTTAAGATCTGTCCTTCAATATGACGGAGCATCTTTATTTCTTAAGAATGAAATAAAAGATTATTTTCGAAGACAAGGAATAATTTCTTCCGAATTAAAGCATAAGAACCTTCAGAATTCTGGAATGAATCAATGGAAAAATTGGTTAAAGAGTCATTATCCATACGATTTATCTGAGCTAAAATGGTCTAAATTAGTACCGCAAAAATGGCGAAATATAGTCAATCAACATTGTAGGGTTGAAAATAAAAATTTAATCAAACGGGATTCAGATGAATCTGAAAGAGAGGAAAAGGTTTCGTTATTGCTAAATAAAAACGATCATTTTCAAAAAATGTATAGATATGATCTTTTAGCATATCAATCGATTTATTATGAAGATAAGAAGGACTCATATAATTACAATATACATAAACCGAAATTGGTTGATATGGGGGCGAGTATCCCTATTACTAATTTTATAAGAAAAGATTATTTTCTGTATATAAAAAATCCAGATAGAAAATATTTTGATACGAAAGGTCTTTTTTATCTCAAAATTAATAAAGATAAAGAAATCAACCCATCCAATCAAAAGGGTTTATTTTATTTTTTTGATTGGATGGGAATGAATGAAGAAAGACTCAATCGTCCTGTATCGAAGCCGATACCTTGGTTATTCCCACAATTTGAGTTATTTTTTAATGTATATAAAATGAAACCGGGGTTTATACCAATTCATTCACTTATTTTTCATTTTAATGAAGATGTTAGTCAAAATAAAAATATCACTAAAAATAAAAAAGGGGATCTTATACTATCAAATGAAAAAGAAAAAAAATCTTTTGAATTAGAGAATCAAGAAGAAAAAAAACCCATAGGTCAAAGAGATCTCACATCAGATGCCCAAAACCGAGGGAACCCCGAATCTGTTCTCTCAAACCAACAAAAATATAGGGAAGAACTTTATACGAAATCAGATATGAAAATGGGTAGAACGAAAAATCAATCCAAAAGCATTTGGACTTGGGAAATAGACTTAGATGCGTTCATGAAAGGATCTTTTGCTTTGCAATTGAAATGGCTGCTGAGTCCTTTGACTTTGGAATTATTCGATTATGCGCTGTCCGTACTTGAATGGGAAAAGGAAAGCAGAATGACAACAAAGTTTGGTTTCGGCTTTATTAAGAAGGAGGAGTTAACTCTGGATCCAATGCTAATCCGGGATTTGAATCTTTCAAAAATCCTAAAAGAGGGAATATTTATTATCGAACCCGTTCGTATACCTGTAAAACATAATGTAGAATTTATTATGTATCAAACCATAAGGATTTCTTTGGTTCATGAGATTAAAAAAAATAATAATAAAAGAAGATACAGAGAAAATATGGATAAGAATCATTTTGATGAATCGCTTGCAAGACATCAAATGATGACGAAAAATAGAAACAAAAATCATTATGATTTGCTTGTTCCTGAAAATATTTTCTCGTCTAGACGGCGTCGAGAATTGAGAATTCTAAGTTGTTTCAATTCAAGGAATAGTAATTGTGTGGATAAAAATGCAGTATTTTTCAATGGGAACAAGGTAAAAACCTGTGGTCAATTTTTGGATGAAAGCAAAGATCTTGATAGAGATAAAATGAAATTAATTCAATTAAAATTCTTTCTTTGGCCCAATTATCGATTAGAAGATTTAGCTTGTATGAATCGCTATTGGTTTGATACTAATAATGGTAGTCGTTTCAGTATGTTAAGGATACATATGTATCCACGATTGAAAATTGATTGATGATACAATTGTCTTATATATCCCCTACCATATATATATCGTGTGGATAAATAGCTGCACACATGCCTTGTCTTACATCCTTTTTTGATACATGAATACTAATTCAATGACGTATCAATTAGATCATAAAATGAATCAATAAGGAAATTCGGATTGATTATTGTGTATACCAGATCAAAATACCTCGCATTATTATTACTGATCAGTAAAATTCATATTCGTAAAATAAAAATAGTAAATTAATAAAAAAATTGATGCATAAAAACAATAAAAAAAAAGATAAGAAGAAATGCGCCCCCCACCTACATACTTGAGACCTTCTCCTACAAGAAAACTTGTAACACCCAATCCATTTGGAATTCCATCAATTACTCGCCTGTCAAAAAAATGAACAAATTCGGACAATCTTCTTACACTCCGAATTATGTATGTTGTATAAAAAGCATCTATGTAACCACGATAATGGGCCCAATCATATATTAAATTTTGTATTTTGTCTGAAAAACCCCTTTTTGGATGCCTTTTCGCAAAAAAATTAATTAAGGAAAAATTTTGTAAGGATGAATAAACAGGTTTATATAAAAAAGATGCTATAACTATTCCAGAATAAGCTATACTAACTGAAAAGGTTGCATTTGTCATAAATTCAGACCAATCAAAAGAATTTTGATTATTCAATTTTTGATGCAAAAGGTTTATCGATGGGGTTAACCATTTGGACAATATATCCAGATCTATGTCTTCTTGATTTACTTGATTGAAAGGAATTCCTATGAAGCCAATGAATAAAGTAAATAAAATCAATAAAAGAAGCGGGAATAACATAGTATTACCGGATTCGTGAGGATATGGCGAAATTTTTTTATTGTCACAATTATAAATAATAAGAAAGGATCGCATAGTTTTATTTTTATTTACGTGTGGGTTCTTAGAAACACGTTCTTTATTTTTTATTGGTACTAAAGTTACTAAATACAAATTTTTGTTAATAGGTTTTAGTCCCTTTTGGCCCCATAAGGATATTGAATAGAAGGAACTACTTATTTTTCCATTGTAATTTTGAAAATGAACATTTAAATGACCCTCAAATGTAAGTAAATAGATGCGAAACATATAAAATGCAGTTAATGCTGCTGTAGACCAGGATATGCTTGCGAAAATTGGTGAATACAACCAAGTATCATTAAGAATTTCATCTTTGGACCAAAAACAAGCAAGAGGTGGAATACCAGAAAGAGAAAGTGTACCTAAAAAAAAAGCAGTTTTTGTAATTGGCGCGTGTTTTTTTAACCCCCCCATAAAAACCATATTATGGCTTTTCTCTGGAGAATACCCAACAATAGCTTCCATAGAATGAATAATGGAGCCAGATCCCAAAAACAATAATGCTTTTGAGTAAGCATGAGTAATCAAATGAAATAAAGCAGCTCTATAAGACCCCATACCTAGAGCTAACATCATATACCCCAATTGAGACATTGTAGAATAAGCTAAACTTCTCTTAATGTCTTTTTGAGAAAGAGCTAAAGTAGCTCCTAAAAGTACTGTTATTATACCTATTACAGCGATTAGATTGAGTATGGAGGGAATGACTATCAAAATAGGAAAAAGACGAGCGACAAGAAAAATACCCGCTGCTACCATAGTAGCAGCATGTATAAGAGCCGAAATAGGAGTAGGCCCCTCCATAGCATCAGGTAACCATACATGAAGGGGAAATTGCGCGGATTTTGCAACTGCACCAGCAAATAATAAGAAAGTACATACAGTTCCAACTAAAAAATGGATTGCATTATTAGAAATCGAGGTATTGAATATTTCGAACAGATCTCGAAATTCTAAACTGCCCGTTAGCCAATAAATACCTAAAATTCCTAATAATAAACCAAAATCCCCTACACGATTAGTCACAAACGCTTTTTGACAAGCATTTGCTGCAATAGGGCGTGTAAACCAAAAACCTATTAATAGATACGAGCACATTCCAACTAATTCCCAAAAAACATAAATTTGTATTAAATTCGAACTAGTAACTAAGCCAAGCATAGAAGTATTGAAAAAACTCAGATAAGCAAAGAATCTCAAATATCCTTGATCATGAGACATATAATTGTCACTAAAAATAAGAACTAGAATACCAACAGTAGTGATTAACATTGACATAATAGAAGTAAGTGGATCAACCAAGTAACCGAATTCTAAAGAAAAATCATTATTGATTGTCCAAGACCATACGGATTGGTAAATGGAATTGCTATTTATTTGTTGAATAGACAATTTCATTGAAAAAAGCATAACTAGACTTAATAATGAAATACTAGGAAAAGCCCACATACGACGAAGATTTTTTGTTGTTGTCGGAAAAATAAGAAGTCCCGCTCCTATTAACAAAGGAACTGTAAGTGGAATAAAAGGTATGATCCATGCATATTGGTAGATATGTTCCATAAAAAATAAAATTTGATTTTCGATTCACTGGCTCTTACCTCTTTCAAAAGAGGTCAATAAAAAAAAAATTAAGATATGCAATAATACAATTTTCTTTCTATTCAACTCAAGAAGTTCGCATTGGTCAAATGAAAAAATAGTTATTAGTCAAACTAAATTTATACTTTCCACTATTTTTTTTTAGAAATCCATAGATAGAAAAATGATAAAAAATTAGCAAAAAAAAGTACTTAAGTCTGATACTGATATTAATCACAAGATTTACGAAAACGCATAACATAATTTAAGTAAAAAATTCCGAACTATTAAAAATATTAAAATAATTTTTTTTTTATTTTTGTTTATTCAGAATCAGTTATTAGTTCTCTGGAAAACTATTATCTTCTATTCTAATAAAGCATATTTATCTTTTTTGACGATAACCAAGGACTTTACTTTCTACTTTACATAACATAAAATAAAAATAATGATAAAAACATAAAGAGTCATGTCTACTTTAATTTAACAAAATAACTAGTCTCATTTCAATTTTGAATTTTTTAAAATGGCATATATTTGTTAAAAATAGTCAAGTTTTTCCATTAGGTAATTAGGTTAAGAGTCGCTTAACTTTTCTAAATTTTAAATTTTTACCCTGCGATTTTTTTATTATTTTATTATTATTACGTGACATGTAAATAAGAATTTAAATACAATAAGAGTCACATAACAAAAACAGAGACAAATAGAAAATAGAAGTTTAAAGTTTGCTTCTTTTTTTTATTTTTTACGATACAGCGTATTTTATAGATAGAAATTTGAATAAGAAAAAGATAAGACAAATGATAGTCTCTCATAAATAAGTTTTTGAGATATTTTATAAAAAAACTTAGAATAGAAAAAGGGTCTATAACTAAAAATAAAAAATAAAAAAAATAGGAAAGAAAGATTCCTTGGCTTTGAACAATAGATGTCTTTCACATCCAACCCTAACAATTAATATTCGTTTTAAAATGGCAGTTCCAAAAAAGCGTACTTCAATTTCCAAAAAGCGTATTCGTAAAAATATTTGGAAAAGAAAAGGATATTCGGTAGCATTAAAAGCTTTTTCATTAGCAAAATCTCTTTCTACCGGTAATTCAAAAAGTTTTTTTATACGAAAACTAAGTAATCAAATCTTAGATCAATCTGAATAGATCTGACTAAAAAAAACTTCTAAAAACTTTCCTTTAGAATTTATATTCATAAAATAAAAAAAAGCATTTAAATTGTAAATGTAAATCATAGATAAATATAGAATTAATGGTTTGTATTCATTAATAGTAATATGGTTGATCAACATGAAATAGAACTTACTTCTCTTTTATGATATGTAGACTAAAAATACGTCGGCCTGTATACTCAAAAATGGTACTTTTTGTTTGAAAACTATAAAATTTCACTATCCTTCTTTTTTTAGTCTATTTTATTATTTATGGGATGGGGATTCTTAGTTTCCCCATCAACTGACCGATACCAATACCTAATAGAAAATAAAAGGGTTTATATCTATGTAAGAACAAAAAAATATTTCGTAAAAAAGGGATCCTTAATAGAATGTATTGAATTAAAAATTATCTCTCCCTGATTTTTTATGTCTCTGAATTCTTATCTATCTACTTTTTTCTTTTAAATTTCGATTTTGTGGGATATTTTGTACAAATAATTTCACTTGGGCAATCAAAATAGATCTTTAGAACTTTTTTAAAAGTGCTATTGTATATATTCATAAACATATATACATATTCCTTTTACATTGATAAGATAAATCCATTTGATTATTTCCTATTTTAAAAATAAGATAAACAGATAAAAAATTCATTATTACGCTATTACGACTCTCTGAAGTCCTCAGTGAATTAACTCTTTCAATCTCGACGATTGAAGAGAAATACGCTATTATGATTTCAAACAAGCCGCTATGGTGAAATTGGTAGACACGCTGCTCTTAGGAAGCAGTGCTAGAGCATCTCGGTTCGAGTCCGAGTAGCGGCACATCATTTTCTAAATTATAAAAACGAATCGAATAGTTCTCGAATGAATAATAATTTATCACACTGAATTTATATTTCATTATTTGTAATTGAAAGATCTCTTTGATTTTTTATATTTATATATTCTTATACTTATGATATTTTTTACTTTAGAGCATCTTTTCAATCATATTTCCTTTTCGATCGTTTCAATTGTAATTACAGTTCATTTAATTACTTTATTAGTCAACGAAATAGTAGAACTAGATGATTCATTAGAAAAGGGTAGGGTACTTGCGTTTTACTGTATAACAGCATTATTAGGCATTCGTTGGATTTCTTCGGGACATTTCCCGTTAAGTAATTTATATGAATCATTAATCTTCCTTTCGTGGAATTTTTATATTATTGATATGATTCCTTATTGTAATTTAAAAAAAAAAAAATTAAGTGCAATAACAGCGCCTGGTGCTATTTTTACCCAAGGCTTTGCTACTTCGGGCTTTTTAGCTCAAATGAAGCAATCCACAATATTAGTACCCGCTCTCAAATCTCAGTGGTTAATGATGCATGTAAGTCTGATGATATTGGCCTATGCAGCCTTGTTATGTGGATCATTATTATCAGTAGCCCTTCTAGTCATTACATTTCAAAACAATATAAGTCCTTTTGGTAAAAGAAAACTTTTATTAAACGAGTCTTTGTTCTTCGGGAAGATTCAATACACGAATGAAGAAAACAACATTTTTAAAAGCCCTTATCTTTTTTCTCTTAGGAATTATTATAGGTCTCAGTTAATTGAACAATTAGATTATTGGAGTTCCCGTGTGATTAGTCTAGGATTTGTCTTTTTAACCATAGGTATTCTTTCAGGAGCAGTATGGGCTAATGAAGCATGGGGATCATATTGGAATTGGGACCCAAAGGAAACGTGGGCATTTATTACTTGGACAATATTCGCGATTTATTTACATATTAAAACAAATATAAATTTGAAAAGTGAAAACTCTGCAATTGTGGCTTCTATAGGATTTCTTATAATTTGGATATGCTATTTTGGGGTCAATCTATTAGGAATAGGATTACATAGTTATGGTTCATTTATATTAAAAAATTGAATAAAGAATCTAACCGAACGAATACAACCACAGGACAGGGTATATCCCATATACATCTAAAAAAAGCAAGCCTCGTCGAGAACCATTTCAATCACTATACTACTTGATTGAAATGGTTCTCACAAACGTCAAACTATCCGATTAAAATTCCAATTCATTTTTTTGCGTTCCATAAATTTTTTTTTTGAAATGAAAACTATCTATAAAAAAAATTAGATAAGATAGATTCTACCTTCTCAACCGATAGTGAGAGAATGAAATCAGGGTAAATGCCAATACCTATTACTGGTAGAAAGATAGCGAGTGAAACAAATAACTCTCGCGGACCAGAATCAAAAACAGCGGAGTTTGCACTATTTAAAAACTTATATCCATAGAACATTTGGCGTAACATAGATAATAAATAAATAGGAGTTAATATCATTCCAATTGCCATCCCAAAAGTAATGAGGACTTTTGACATTAAAAAAAATTTTTGACTGGTAATTATTCCAAAAAATACTATTAATTCGGCAAAAAAACCACTCATGCCCGGTAACGCAAGGGAAGCCAGCGAAAAAGTACTAAAGAGTGTGAATATTTTTGGCATTGAAATGGCTATTCCTCCAATTTCGTCGAGATAAACAAGACGTATTCTATCATAACTCGTTCCTGCCAGGAAAAAAAGCGCAGCACCAATAAATCCATGAGAGACTATTTGTAAAATGGCTCCATTGAATCCCGTATCAGTTATAGAACTAATTCCTATAATTATGAAACCCATATGAGATACAGAAGAGTATGCTATTCTTTTTTTTAAATTACGTTGCCCCGGAGATGCTAAAGCTGCATAGATTATTTGTATTGTGCCTATTATCATCAACCAAGGAGAAAATATAGAATGAGCGTGAGGTAATAATTCCATATTTATACGAACCAATCCATATGCTCCCATTTTTAATAGGATTCCAGCTAAAAGCATACAAGTACTGTAATGTGCTTCTCCATGGGTATCTGGTAACCATGTATGTAGAGGTATAATCGGCAATTTGACAGCAAAAGCAATAAGAAATCCAATATAAAATATTATTTCTAATCCCACAGGATACGATTGATTAGCTAACGGTTCAAAATTTAATGTAGGTTCATTAGAACCATATAACCCGATACCCAAAACTCCCAGTAATAGAAAAACGGAACCCCCCGCAGTGTACAAAATAAACTTTGTAGCTGAGTAGAGACGTTTCTTTCCTCCCCACATGGATAAAAGTAGATACACGGGAATTAGTTCTAATTCCCACATTAGAAAAAAAAGTAAAAGGTCTCGCGAAGAAAATAACCCTATTTGACCACTATACATTGCTAACATCAAGAAATGGAATAATCGTGAATCCCGAGTAACCGGCCAAGCTGCTAAAGTAGCTAAAGTTGTGATGAATCCCGTCAGTAAAATGGGTCCGATAGAAAGCCCATCTATTCCCAATCTCCAGTGGAAATCAAAAAAGTTAATCCAGTTATAATCTTCGGCCAGTTGTATTAATGGATCGTCTGGCTGGAAATGATAACAGAACACATAGGTTGTTAGTAGGAATTCTAATATACATATACACATAGTATACCATCTAATTACCTTATTACCCCTATGAGGGAGAAAGAAAATTAATGAACTCGCAAATATAGGTAAAACTACAATTAAGGTTAACCAAGGAAAATCATTCGTGGTAAAAACAAAATACACTTGGACAAAAAAACCCGTACTCGAATAAGAACAAAATACGATATATATATATATATTTCATTTCGAGCTCGGGTTTTTGTCGGTAAACAAAAATCGACTGGATTCAAGTGGAGCTTTCTGGAACGTATTAATAAGCTAGACCCATACTGCGAGTTGTTTCATGCCATAAATAAACTCGAACACTCAAAAAATCGGTCGGACAGGCGGATTCACATCTCTTACAACCAACACAATCCTCTGTTCTTGGGGCGGAAGCTATTTGTTTAGCTTTACATCCGTCCCAAGGTATCATTTCTAATACATCTGTGGGGCAGGCTCGGACACATTGAGTACATCCTATACATGTATCATAAATCTTTACTGAATGTGACATTGGATCTCTACCTTTTTTTGAATCTCATTAATTTTCGATCTAGTATAACCCTGTATTATATTTAAATGAATTTTCCATATTTAAAGACCAGACGAATCGATGATTCACCAGAATTTGTCGAATCAACTTATTTCTGGGTCGGTTTAGAAAAGAGGTACAAAATACTTTGATTTCTTCCATTTTTGAAGATTCTAAATTATTTTATAATATAAATATTATAATATAAATATATAAATTAGAATTTGAATTGATAACTATTAAAATTTTTATAATAATAATAATTTTAATACTACTTATTTAACAAATTTGATTGATTAATACGAGTTGATTTTCTGTTACGATAAATTGCCGAAACAATAGCCGGTCCAATAGCGGCTTCAGCGGCTGCAATCGCTATAACAAAAATGGAGAAAATGTTTCCTTTTAGTTGACGACTATCAAAAAAGTCAGAAAATGTTACGAAATTTAGATTAACCGCATTCAATATAAGTTCAAGACACATAAGAGCTCTAACTAAATTTCGGCTTGTGATTAATCCATAGATACCGATAGAAAATAAATAGGCACTCAAAACAAGTACATGTTCGAGCATCATTGAGCAACTCCTTATCAATCTTTATTTATTTCATTTCAACATGAACAACAATTTAATTCACTCGAATAAACAAAAAAATACATAGCAAAGAAATATGTTAGTAATAGATTGACATTTATATTTTTTTTTATTATACACCAATTCCAATATAATTGAATGGATACGATAAAACAGAAGAAAGTTTTATTTGGAGTGATGCTTTTATTTGACTTTTATTGACGGGCCATGGCAATTGCACCTATCAAAGCAACTAAAAGAATTATTGAAATGAGTTCAAATGGGAGAAAAAAATCTGTTGATAAATGAATTCCGATTTGTTGACTATTATTTATCAAATCTTGTTCTATAATCTGGTTTAATTTTGTAGTCCAAACAATTCCATACCATGACGTATTTAGAATAGTAATAATTAATAAAACAAAAATACTGGTACAAACTAACAAAGTAATTCCGTCCCCAAGAGTCCAAAGACGAAAATCTTTATCATATTCTAATCCATTGATGAACATTACAGCAAATATGATTAAAACATTTATAGCTCCTACGTAAATAAGAAGTTGTGCAGAAGCTACAAACTGAGAGTTTGCTAGAATATAGAATAAAGATATACAAACAAGAACCAATCCCAGCGAAAAGGCCGAAAAAATGGGATTGGTAAATAATATCACTCCTAGGCCTCCTAAGATAAGACCTGATCCCAGAAAAACTAAAAGAAAATCATGTATTGGTCCAGGTAAATCCATTCGATTAAAAAAGATATAAAAAATCGGACTCTTTCATGATCGTATTGAACTGACCAGGAGAAAAAGAAGTTAAGTTGATCTATTTAGGACATGTTTCTAGTTGAATGCAGTTCTAATGGATGCGAATTGATGTAGGTACAGTTAGTAGAATAATCACATTCTTTATCTGAAAGGCTAGTTCGAATCCAGTTGAAATCATTACATTAAACAAAAATTCCAAGTAAATCCTCAATTTTCATGAACCAATCAGATGAATAGTTGTTTTTTTTTAGTTTCCAAAGAAAAAAAAAAGAGTGTTCGTGAATCAAGGTATTTCTTTTTTATTAAATTGAGGCCACTTCAAGATAGTTTGAATTGTGTAATCGTCAATTATTGATATTGGTAAACGGCCTAAAGCAATTTGATTATAATTTAATTCATGACGATCATACGTAGAAAGCTCATATTCTTCAGTCATTGATAAACAATTTGTTGGGCAATACTCAACGCAATTACCACAAAAAATACAGATTCCGAAATCAATACTGTAATTAAGTAACCGTTTCTTTCGAATATCAATTTCTAATTTCCAATCTACAACAGGTAGATCTATAGGACATACACGAACACATACCTCACAAGCAATGCATTTATCGAATTCAAAGTGGATTCGACCACGAAAGCGTTCTGATGCGATCAATTTTTCATAAGGGTATTGAATAGTTACAGGTAAACGATTCGCGTGGGATAAGGTAATCAAAAAACCTTGACCGATGTACCTAGCCGCTCGCACAGTTTGTTGACCATAATTCAGGAACCCAGTTACCATAGGGAACATATCCTAAATATCGATAATTTTTTTTGTTTCTTTCTCTTGTTTGGGACAAGTTATCAATCTAGTTACTAGGGAATAGAAAATATTCTATTTTGCTTATATTATAATGAAAAGAGTTGGGAAGAAGTTGTTAATAATAAATTACCTAAAGAAATAGGTAAAAGAAATTTCCATCCAAGATTTAATAGTTGGTCCATTCTCAGTCGAGGTAATGTCCATCTTGTTGTGATAGAAATGAACAAGAACAAAAAAGTTTTTGCTAGTGTAATAAAAATACCAATTGTTGTTTCAAAGACTCCATCCCTTGCATTTATTTCAAAAAGGTCAGGAACGGGTATGTACGAAATAGACAAATTCCAGCCTCCCAAGTAAAGAACTGTTACAAATAATGACGAAACTAGGAGATTTAGATATGAAGCAACGTAAAATAAACCAAATTTAATACCCGAATATTCTGTTTGATAACCTGCTACTAATTCTTCCTCGGCTTCTGGTAAATCAAAAGGTAATCTTTCACATTCAGCTAGAGAAGAAATTATAAAAACAAGAAATCCTATAGGTTGACGCCATAAATTCCACCCCCACAAACCATATTTGGACTGTGCCTCAACTATATCAACTGTACTTAAACTGTTAGATAATTCTAGTCGGTGATAAGATCACTATTATCATCGCTATTACAGAACCGTACATGAGATTTTCACCTCATACGGCTCCTCGAGGGTCCCACATAAATCTAAGGACTGATTCGATATTCTTTAATCTTTAGATTTTTGTAGTATAGATAGAGTCAAAAGTAATCGAAAGATCCCTAATTAGACCAACGGAATTCTGTCTGCTATACTCAAGGGCTTCGGAATTGATCTCATCCTTTACTTTTTTTTATTGATACTTAATTTAAACCCTTCAAAAAATACTCTTTTTAGGAATAAAAAGAGATATCTCACACTAGCCCTTTTTATTATGAAACTAAATGGAAATTCAAATTAAGCATGACATGAAGTGGAGCTCTCTTAATACAGCTCTAGGATAACAAGAATAATAAAAAATTTTGCAATTACATTCTTTCTATTTTTTATTCCTTTTTAGCAAAAAAAGAAGTAAAGGATTACTTCGTTCCTGATAGTTGTTCACTTTATCGGTGGATAGCAGCATACTCTGGATCGGAATTCTGGGGAGTACTACTTGATCATTTCTACTAATTTAAAGCCCCAATTAGTATTTCGTTGATGTGTAATTTTTTTCCAATAACTTAGAAAATTTCTATTACTAATCCTTTGTGTACCTTGGTGTTCCTAACCATCCACTCAGTTTTGCTAAATCGCTTCGACAATTCGTGTCATGTATACTAATACAATACATACAAACGATAGCACAAATTCCAAAGAATGGATCTGTTTAACCCGCTTCAAGCCATGATAACAAATCAACCAGTCTTGGGGTAAATAGTTTTTCTTTACTGCTTCTATTTACTTAGATTAACTATTAACTTTGGCGTAATTCTTGTACATAGGAAATGAGACTGAATCTTTTTACTGCGAATTTCGAAGCTGTTTTTTTTCACTCATCTAACTATCTGGTTTAGTTTATCAACGCGAAGGTTGAATAAAAACAAGTTATCTATTCAATGTACTTTAGTGCATTCTTCGAAAACTCTCGAACGAAAAATAAATTGTGGAAAATTTATGCCTCAACGAATCACACGTAGAGATATTGATAACACACAAAGAGTTAATGGTATTTCATAACTAATAGATTGGGCAGCAGCCCGTAGACCACCTAAAAAGGAATATTTATTATTTGATCCATATCCTGACATAAGAAGCCCAATGGGAGCAATACTTGAAATCGCGATCCATAAAAAAACACCATTACTGAGATCGACTAGAATAAATCGATAACTAAAAGGAATTACTGAATAACTTAGTAGAATTGATATGACTGCTATGGAGGGTCCAATACTAAATAAACCCTTATCTCCTCTTGATGGAAGAAGGTTCTCTTTGAAAAGTAGTTTTGTTCCGTCGGCTAGAGCTTGAAGAATTCCCAAAGGGCCCGTATATTCAGGTCCAATACGTTGTTGTATCCCTGCGGATATTTCTCTTTCTAACCACACAATTACTAGTACACCTATTATTATTCCTAAAATGAGAATAATAATAGGTATAAGCATCCATATAGTCCCATAGACTTCTTTGAAGGATTCCAATATAGAAAAAGAATGGATAGCTTGTACTCCTGTTGTATCAATTATCATTTCAACGATCAATTTCTCCCATAATGATATCTATGCTACCTAGTATTGTCATAATATCAGCCAATTTCATTCTTTTAACTAACTGAGGAAGAATTTGCAAATTGATAAAACCCGGCGGGCGGATTTTCCATCGCCACGGAAAAGCACTCTGATCTCCTATCAAATAAATTCCCAATTCTCCCTTTGGGGCCTCGATTCTTACATAAAGTTCTTGTCTCGATAACTCAATCGTGGGGGACGGCTTTTTACTAATGAATCGATATTCAAAATTATTCCACGCAGGATCTCTTACTCTATTAAAGCGTCGGCTTTCAAAATTCTCATAGGGCCCCCCTGGAATTCCTTCTAGAGCTTGTTGGATAATTTTTATCGATTCCACCATTTCGCCAATTCGGATTAAATAACGAGCCAATGAATCGCCCTCTTTCTGCCATTGAACTTCCCAATCAAATTCTTCATAACATTCATAATGATCAACTTTACGAAGATCCCATTCTATTCCGGAAGCCCGTAACATTGGTCCTGACAACCCCCAATTTATTGCCTCTTCCCCGCTAATAATGCCCACCCCTTCAACTCGTTCCAAAAAAATAGGATTTCGCGTAATAAGCTTTTGATAGTCAGCAATTGCTGTTAAAAAATACTCACAGAAATCCAAACATTTATCTATCCAACCATAAGGTAGATCGGCAGCGACTCCTCCGATACGAAAATAATTATGCATCATTCTCATGCCAGTGGCAGCTTCGAAAAGATCATATATCAATTCTCTTTCTCTGAAAATGTAGAAGAAGGGGGTTTGTGCACCAATATCCGCCATAAAAGGTCCAAGCCATAACAAATGAGAAGCTATACGACTTAACTCCAACATAATAACTCGGATATAGCTAGCCCGTTTAGGTACTTGAATATTTCCTAATTGTTCTGGTGCATTTATAGTTATTGCTTCTGTGAACATAGTAGCTAAATAATCCCAACGTGTTACATAAGGCAAATATTGTATAATTGTTCGATTTTCCGCAATTTTTTCCATCCCTCTGTGTAAATAACCCAAAACCGGTTCACAGTCAATAACATCTTCGCCATCTAAAGTAACAATGAGTCGCAGAACACCATGCATTGATGGGTGGTGAGGCCCCATATTGACTATCATTCGATCTTTTCTTGTAATTGGTCCGGTCATAAGTTTTTTCCGTATTTCTTCTTCCATGAATTGCTGAAAACTAAAAGAAGTTCATCAAATTTTATTGAGGATTGAATAAATCAAAGAAAAGAATTGTTCAAATTTAAATTAACGTTTTTTTATCTCTCGAATATTCAATCGGCTGATTAATTCTTTATAACGTACTCGATTTTTTTTTGAAAAAAAAGCCAGAAGACGTTGACGTTTTCCTAAAATCTTCCGTAGACCTCTCTGAGATGAATAGTCTTTTTTGTGTAATTCCAAATGTGAACTAAGTCTTCGTATCTTGTTGGTAAAAGAGAGTACTTGAAATTCAACAGACCCTTTCTTTTCTTCTGGTGAAATAACTGACATGAATGAATTTTTTGTCATAAGAAATCCATATAAATATATATCTTCGTCAATTTTTTTATTAATTTACTATTTTTATTTTACGAATATGAATTTTACTGATCAGTAATAATAATGCGAGGTATTTTGATCTGGTATACACAATAATCAATCCGAATTTCCTTATTGATTCATTTTATGATCTAATTGATACGTCATTGAATTAGTATTCATGTATCAAAAAAGGATGTAAGACAAGGCATGTGTGCAGCTATTTATCCACACGATATATATATGGTAGGGGATATATAAGACAATTGTATCATCAATCAATTTTCAATCGTGGATACATATGTATCCTTAACATACTGAAACGACTACCATTATTAGTATCAAACCAATAGCGATTCATACAAGCTAAATCTTCTAATCGATAATTGGGCCAAAGAAAGAATTTTAATTGAATTAATTTCATTTTATCTCTATCAAGATCTTTGCTTTCATCCAAAAATTGACCACAGGTTTTTACCTTGTTCCCATTGAAAAATACTGCATTTTTATCCACACAATTACTATTCCTTGAATTGAAACAACTTAGAATTCTCAATTCTCGACGCCGTCTAGACGAGAAAATATTTTCAGGAACAAGCAAATCATAATGATTTTTGTTTCTATTTTTCGTCATCATTTGATGTCTTGCAAGCGATTCATCAAAATGATTCTTATCCATATTTTCTCTGTATCTTCTTTTATTATTATTTTTTTTAATCTCATGAACCAAAGAAATCCTTATGGTTTGATACATAATAAATTCTACATTATGTTTTACAGGTATACGAACGGGTTCGATAATAAATATTCCCTCTTTTAGGATTTTTGAAAGATTCAAATCCCGGATTAGCATTGGATCCAGAGTTAACTCCTCCTTCTTAATAAAGCCGAAACCAAACTTTGTTGTCATTCTGCTTTCCTTTTCCCATTCAAGTACGGACAGCGCATAATCGAATAATTCCAAAGTCAAAGGACTCAGCAGCCATTTCAATTGCAAAGCAAAAGATCCTTTCATGAACGCATCTAAGTCTATTTCCCAAGTCCAAATGCTTTTGGATTGATTTTTCGTTCTACCCATTTTCATATCTGATTTCGTATAAAGTTCTTCCCTATATTTTTGTTGGTTTGAGAGAACAGATTCGGGGTTCCCTCGGTTTTGGGCATCTGATGTGAGATCTCTTTGACCTATGGGTTTTTTTTCTTCTTGATTCTCTAATTCAAAAGATTTTTTTTCTTTTTCATTTGATAGTATAAGATCCCCTTTTTTATTTTTAGTGATATTTTTATTTTGACTAACATCTTCATTAAAATGAAAAATAAGTGAATGAATTGGTATAAACCCCGGTTTCATTTTATATACATTAAAAAATAACTCAAATTGTGGGAATAACCAAGGTATCGGCTTCGATACAGGACGATTGAGTCTTTCTTCATTCATTCCCATCCAATCAAAAAAATAAAATAAACCCTTTTGATTGGATGGGTTGATTTCTTTATCTTTATTAATTTTGAGATAAAAAAGACCTTTCGTATCAAAATATTTTCTATCTGGATTTTTTATATACAGAAAATAATCTTTTCTTATAAAATTAGTAATAGGGATACTCGCCCCCATATCAACCAATTTCGGTTTATGTATATTGTAATTATATGAGTCCTTCTTATCTTCATAATAAATCGATTGATATGCTAAAAGATCATATCTATACATTTTTTGAAAATGATCGTTTTTATTTAGCAATAACGAAACCTTTTCCTCTCTTTCAGATTCATCTGAATCCCGTTTGATTAAATTTTTATTTTCAACCCTACAATGTTGATTGACTATATTTCGCCATTTTTGCGGTACTAATTTAGACCATTTTAGCTCAGATAAATCGTATGGATAATGACTCTTTAACCAATTTTTCCATTGATTCATTCCAGAATTCTGAAGGTTCTTATGCTTTAATTCGGAAGAAATTATTCCTTGTCTTCGAAAATAATCTTTTATTTCATTCTTAAGAAATAAAGATGCTCCGTCATATTGAAGGACAGATCTTAACTTATACAAGTTAATAACCTGGGTTTGTGATAATTTGTAAAATACATAGGCCTGTGACACGAGGGATAATTTAAAAGAAACCCCCGACTTCGTCTGAATCTTATGACGAATACGAGAAGGTGAAAGTTTTTTTTGTATAGTTGAAATACGCTCAATTATCTTTTTCTCTTTTGTATCAAAAATATATTTTTTTTTGAATTTACGAAAAAGTTTTATAATGATCATGGGCCTATAAAGACTATTAGTAAGACGATTAATGATATATGGAAAGCTCTCTAGAAGGATATCCGTGTATATCCTTTCCACGATCCATTTTAAAAAATAATGTGATTTACGGATTAATCGATCATTTCTTCTTTTTAATATCTGAAAAATATTTTTTAGTGATGCTAATTTTTGAGCACCATAACTTGTTTTGTTAGGACTAATATTTCTCTTTAGAGTTCGAAATCCATTTTTCTTGTCTTTTGTAATTCTTTCTATTTGATTTCTGATTGTGCTTGTTCTATCAGTCAGATCTTTCATTTTAATTTCTGTCAGTGAATAATTTGTCCAATCCATAGATCGGGTTTGAATGGATGATTCATGAATCATCTGATTATTTTTTATAGAATCTTTTTTTATTTCACTCGAATCCTCTCTCAATTTTTTTTGTTCTTTTTGGGCCTTTAGAAACAAGAATTTTGTTCTTTCTTTGAAACTTTTTAGACCTCGAAAACTCCACTTTCTAATTGCTTTTTGGAGTTTTTTCAAAGGGGGTCCAAAATAATAACAAAACAAAATACCAAGTCCTACGAGAGGAGAACCAAAAGGACGGTCAGTTTCCAGTCCCCAAATCGTTAAAAAAGCAGCAGGACTTTCCTGCTTTGGATTTGGATCACTACGAGAAGGTCGTATCTTAGATCGGTGCCAAGGTTTCAGACGGAAAGGAAATCGTATCATTATTTGTATACCCTCTGTGGCCCAGTTTTTAGGAAAAATTCCGTTTCTTCCTGGTTCTAGTACTGGCATACCATTATAGGTGCATATAACATACACTTCTCTATTCATCTCCCTTATATCCTGCTCCCACTCGGACTCTTGGCGTAATAAGAAACGGACAATATTTTTAGCTAGTATCAACGAAGGTAATACAATGGATTGTCTAAGCCTCGACTGAAGTAGTAAAATTAAAGCTCTTATTCCATGAGCATAAATAAGGATATCATAGAGGTCTGATATTCTTTCTCGTGTCCTTTCTATTCGTTCCATTTCCGTCTGCCCGTCCTGCCCCTTTTCCATTTCATTGACTTCTTTTTTAATTTCTTCGTAGCTTTTGTTTTCCTCCATGTACATTTTTTTTTTTTTTTTCAACCTCTTTATTCTTTTTGCTACGCTTCCTTTTATACCCTTTCTAAAAATGTCTTGTATTAGGTCGGAAATCTCAATTACTGATAATATGAATGGTTCGAAAAGAACATCCCAAGAAAATCCTACTCTGTCGAAAAAAAGTGGGGAATACGGATATAAGGGAAACATTTTCCCCGTAAGGGTTTTACGTCTTTGAACACGCATAGAACCTGTGATTATGTCTCGACGAAAATCCGCTTCATAGGGATAATCTATCATATCCACTTCTTCTATTTCATCAGGCTTCGTCATAGTTTTGATACTAGGGTCGGCATTCTCTGCCTCCTCCGGACCCTGCGTAAAAAGAACTATACGTTTCGCCTTCCTCGAGCGAATTTGATGATCTACTATCCACTCTTCCCCCTCTTCCGTTGTTGCAGTTTTTCCGAGTTGTTCTACCTCGCTGAATAATTTGTATGACCATTGGGGGACTTTTTTATTTATTACAATCGATTTTTTTCGAGTTGTTTTTTCCATGGGAGGAATTATGGCTGTAGCGCATATTGTTTGAATGATGGGATCAATTATGACTCTTTCGATTAAAAATTTCAAAACTTTTTCTGGATCTTCTGAATCAATTCGTCTTTGTTCCGGAAATAAAGAAATTACTTTCAAATTTGATGTTGATTCTTCAGCAAATTCATCGATTAAAAGACTCAATTCTCTTGCTAATGATTTTTTATCCAATGTATATATTTTCTGTCCCAATTTCTCTTCCAATTTCTGGTCCAATTTCTGGACCAATTTCTCTTCCAATGTGGCTATTTTCCCTTCCAATTTCTGGTACAATTCTTCAAAATTATGAACATTAAGTTCCTTACCCTTAAAAAGAAGGATACTATGAACTTTATTGAGTTTATTTATAAAATTTGTCTCTATCGAATTTTTGACTGAAGTTTCATTTAGGATTGAAGGTAAATAAAATT